CTTTCCTTCCCCTTCTTCATTTCCTTCTTCTCGAATCCAAGGCGGACTTCTCATATTTCGAATCTTTCTGCGGTGTGCTCTCTTTACTATTCTGTCGTACTTTCTTCTCTTTACCACGCGATAGGTCCTATAAGGGTGAGCGGGCGCGGAGAAGGAAAGGCCAAAGACCGATGCCTAAGGGGAATGAGCAAGGACGAAATGAGAATCAGAGGTGTCCTGGGCAAGCCCATTTAGAAAGAAGGGTCGAAGGTTTTGGGCCTCTAGCTTTCCCCGTCCCTCCTTCGTCGGGCCGTCCTTGTGTGGGGGGTGCGCAAGCAGAAATCGGGCTTGAAGCTCTCACCTTACCAAGGAGCCGAGAGCTGATGGCTCTTGGTAAGAACTACTACAAAAAAGCTTTAATGAATCAGAATATTTCACATCTAGGAGTGTGCATCTTTATCTTGGGTGTGATTCTGTCTAACACAAAGAAAATACAGTTCACTCAACGATTGCCTTTGGCTTCCGAACTCCATATGGGGAAGGAGCGTTGTTCTTTGCGAGGTCTCGATCATTTACATGGACCCACTTTTCATTCCATTTGTGGGAATTTGATGATCTATAAACCGTCCCTAACTAAGGATCGGCTCATCTTTGACCATGATGAATCACTTCGTGCCGACCTCTTGCCAATCCACTTTCCGGCCTCATATGAGAATGGAAAAGTGGAGCATTTTTTGCAAAGGTGGATGAAGAATCGAGAAGATAAGAATTTCTCCTTGACCATCTTCCCAGAAAAAAGATACTTTCGAGAAAGGACGAGCACGACGGAAGTGGCTATATATACAAATCCATTTACGGATCTATATGCTCCGATTGGAACTGGAAGTTCCAGAACAGGCGGCTGGTATACTACCATAATGAAACTGCCTTTTCTTTTTTTGATTCGGATCGGATTTCTCTTGGCTTCGTTGGGAGGCTCGCGTAGTTTGTTACGTCAGCTCCAAAAGGAGAAGTTGCCTTGGAATCGAGAAAGTTTCGTGGAGTTCATAATTGCATAAAAGGAGTCCAAGTAGTGGCTGCGGTGCGAAATCCATCATTCTCATTCTTGGCTAAAGAATTCTTTGCTTATGCCATTTTAGGCATTGAAAAAAGCGAAGCTATTGCATTCTTTGCCCTAAACTACCTACTATCATCATCCTATCTCGAGCCAACTGACTATGACAAGAGTGGCCACTATGCCTTCTTACTAGCCCTTCTTCCCCTTTTTGACCACCTTCCTGTCTAGTATTGCTAGCCGTTCTAGCTTGATTCGGCCTTCTGGGTCTGTTAATGCAAGTTGAGAACTTGGTAAGACATTTCTGGCCCGATCCTTTTCTGAAGTTGCGAGACATGAAATAGAGGATATATAGACGAAGATCAGTCTATAACTACTATAACTAGAGGAAGTCATTCTTTCTAATATTTTCATTTGACTAGCCCTATCTATAAAGCTGCTAATTCCAGCTTGTAGGCCACTGCCCCCGAAAGGGATCTGCTTTCATAGGAAGAATGGACTAAAGGTATCGGAGTGAATAGAAGAAGGTTCAAGGGTAGGGGACTTGCCGAATGCCTCTTCCTGGAGTCAAAGACTTGACTTTGATCCTTGAATTCCTTGGCTAAGTGGAGCATCTGATGGAAAGGTCTAATCCGTCCAGCCTCTTCTGGTTCAAAGAATGCCTTCTTTCTCCTTGTCCATAGACAGCAAGTCATGTAGGCAAAGACTGTAGCCCCGAGGGGAAGACCATGGTGACTATCGGCTATGGCAAGCTTTTTCAAAATACATTCTTCTAAGTAAAGAGAGAATCAGTCTGCTATGACATGCTTAGGGCTTAGAGAATTCCATGCATCTCAGCCTTGGAGCTTGAACTTAGGCAGTGGATGAGATCTTCGTCATGGCTCTGACATTGATTGCAAAGAGCGATAGGACAGCTCCAGCTAACCTAATTAATGCTTTCCAGATCTCTCTTTTCAGAATTCCTCGACGGATCTTCCTTTGTAAAGAACATATTCATTTCTTTCCATATCAGAGCAAACACTAAAGCCTTAGAGGAATGGAAGCTCTTTAGTAGGTGGAGCAGGCCTCTGCTTCAAGATGCCATGCCAAAAGCAATTTCTTTCATCTATATAAATCTGGCATATTCCCTTACGGCTTAAGGAGATAAGGATGAAGAAAGTGGTCTATCTTCCTCACGATGCCAGGATTCTCTCCCTCGGACCGATTTGCTAGCCCGAGCGCTTCCACTCTAAAGAGCACCTTCTTTGGTCTGTTAACCCAGCGGCAAGATGGCTATGGAATTTTACATTTGTAGTAGCCCCTACTCATAATGTTGCGGAGTTCAGTCCCGTCAAATACCAGAGTATCAGACTTGCATCACATTACCTCCTTTATCAACTTAGGTTAGCGATTTGCTCTACTTTAGATCTCTCTTGTAGATGCGCTCTGCTGCTATCTTTGATTGGAAAAGTCATGCTAGGGATTAGAATGGCCTCTCTATCTGCCTTACCAGCTTATACGAAGGAAGTCACTGAGAGACCAGATTCATCTAGGTTGGCTACTTATTTGGATTTCTTTTCTGCTTTGCTTTGGCCGGGAGGTCCCTACGCCCCTGGTTTTTTCGTGCCCAACCAAAAGAAAAAGGGATACGAATCTCGTGCAAATCAAGGGCAATTCAATGACTTAAAGGAGCTTTTAAGCCAGTCATTTATCGATTCGTAGATGCAGAGAATACGCTCTTTGATAGAATCCGCCGTGCCCTACGACTATTTTGTTGGAAGATAACTAAGCCCAAAATACCGTATTGCCATAAAACGAGAGCTTTTTTTTTCGATCCTCGTAGAAGGAAAAAGGCATAAGAATTTGATAACATAACTTTCATTCCTAGCTGACCGGTACGGAAAGAAAGACGCTATCATCTATGGCTCGAAGTGAATGATATCTGATTGACCTTCTGCCGTCACTTCCGGGGGAGTGGAAGGCTACGCCCTCGTAAGGCCTCCGAATTGGGGGACGCCCATTCATACATTTCTTTCTCGATGGGATTGGCCTTCAGCCAAATATGTCAAAGGCTTATAGGACTCGAAAGTCGGGCAGAAAAAGGGATTTGATAAGCGAATATAACCGAAGGTTCTTTTTTGACCTAATTGGCATTGGTGCTGGCTTAGAGCTTCGCTGACCCGAAGGTTAAGGCACCTCTGATTTTCTAAGTCATCTTGCTTTTCCGTTCTTGCTTGACTCGCTCATGGTGAAGAGGTGAGAACGACTAACTATCTTGGGAAAGTACCATGAAAAGTATATAGAGGTCTAAAAAGAATCCTTCATGGGCTTTGAATAGGTCGATAAGAAAAGAGAGAAAGGATGTGTAGTGAAAGGAAGGAAGTGAGATGGCGCCCTCGACTACGTTCAAGAAACTTGGCTGCCTCCGAGCGTGGTCGGTCTGTGCCCCGGTCCATAATCAAATCCAATGCCACCACGCTTTCCTTCAACTAGGCCTCTATCGACTCAAGCGCATCACGCTATTCACTCCTGAGAACATCTTGTCTTGAGCAAGAGAATAGGACTTTCGTTCCCGCTTTGCTTGAAGATTGGACTCTGATCTTGACGGGCTTAGGCCTATTCTCACCAACCAGGAAGAGTCCTAGTAGGCCAAGTGAGCCTTTTGACTTCAGTCATAGCTTGACTAGATTCTAATAGTTAAGAAATGAGATCTTCCCCTTCATTGAAAGATAGGCCAATTAAAAGCTCTTTCATAGGCTGAAGCTATGGTGGCTTTCCTTTTAGCCTAGCTAGCTTTCCTTCGTTTGAGAAGAGAAATGTGATAGTTATCTCGTGATAGCCTTTGGGGCATCACACTCTTCGGTCTTGGCTTGTATCAAAGAATCTTTTTCATGCTAGGAGAATCTCTTTTCCCACAATGTGCCCTAAGTGCGTCCCCCTCCAAGTGCGCTACAGAGGCCAATGTCAGTAAAGAGAAAGCAAGGTTGGACCTCTCTTACGTATTTCTGATGGTGTGGCCCGTATTTGCTACTTGTATGCGGCTGTCAGATTGCTACAATACCTCCCTTTATTTCTTTATTTAATGAAGCTCCCCGAAGGTCTTTCCCGCGCCTAACTCTTTCCCTTGCTGGTGTGATTCCTTCTCTTTGAGTATTTTCGTTATTCCCGTAGCTAGACTGAGACCTATCGGCCTCGTTCAGTCGTGGGACTAATGAATATGCTAATACACTCCATGGGCAATACGGTAAGATAAAGAGAATTTCTCCCCTCCCTAAAAGAAAAATGAAAGGACCAGTCCAGGGCCGGCTAGCCCCTTCTTCGAACCTTTTCTGCTTAGACGGGTGCTTGATCAGTAGATTATTTATTTGAAAGAAGATCAAGACGAGAATGAAGAATAGATGATATTTGAGAACAGAATGGATAGCAGGGCATTCTATGAGAGAAAGGCTGCTCCATAGTTTTCCTGGAATAGTTAAGCGGAGTATAATCCGAAAGCAAGATTATGCCTGGGGGACCTTATCCCTTGCATCCTAATCCGGAGCCAACTCTATAAGAGGAGTCTGTCCCTAGGATTCATTCTCTGACTTTCGGGGCACATTCATCTACCTCGATGTCCATCCGGCAGGTGGAATCTTATCCGATATGCAGTCATTCGGCCCATTCTTCTGAAGGCTACGAGAGTAGGCGAATAAGGAGTCAAAGGAGGGATTTGAAAGCCTAAGTATGAGAAGAAATGTCCTTGGCGATACGGGAAAAGGTCCTAAACCCTCATTGAAAGCTAAAGCGAGACCTCCGACACCTCTATATCATTGAGCAAAAGCGGGCGATGGCGAGCTTCATAGGCACGTCCGGCGGCATCATCTTATGGATCAGCTTTCCCACTCTCTCGCTCGAAATAGGAGAATACATTCTGCATAGCGGTCTCTTCCATTACTTAATATTTGGCGTGGAAGGGGATTTGGCTAAATCATCAATAGTCGCAACAAATGCTTCCAAGTCGACAGGCAATCGACCGGGGATTCGGAAAGGACCGCTTCGTTCGCCTTTCTCAATTCGTCTTTCTTCTTTTTCGGGGAGGAACTAAACTATAGCTTTATAGGACTTTTTTCTACTTTCTCAAATAGAAGATGACATAGAAGGAACTTACTATTCTCAAGCCAGAGCTAAGATTGACGCTTCTGATTCCCACGATCCCAAGTAAAAAGGACATGTGTGAGCCGCAATGACTGCAGTGAGAACAAGAATTAGGGCTGTGGTAGCGGCATTTCCTCCTGGTTGGAGTGACCTTTACCCGGGGTTTAAGGAGGCGGAAAAAAGATTCTACTTGCGCCTCGGCCGGCTATGCACAAGCCGTGTGGATCGTTATCAAGAGAGGATTTTGAAGCCATAGTCCTGCATTCTTCTCCTTCTTTCGCACTTCGGTTTTGTCTTCTGGTTTTGAATAACCCTGTCTGGTCAGGTCTTCCTTTTAGAAGAAGTGCTTTGCAAGAAGGGGAGGGCAAGGCAATGAATGAAAGAATTTCACTAGTCTCAGGAGCTCTTTGAGAAGGGAGGGCTATAGGTCTCTATCACGTGGGGTATGGAAGCCAGCCAAGAAAGTGAGTCGGACGAGCCAGATTGAATATATTAGCTGTACCCGCTAAGCCCTCTTTTTCGACTATAGAAAAGTAGGCAAAATGAAATCACCTAAGAGAACTTCTTTCTGGTCTCGAGCGAAAGCATTGCGATAAGCCGGATCGATGCATTTGGCACCTCTAAGAAAGATGGGATAGCTCAAGCGTCAGACTAGGGCAAATGAGATGGTCATTTCCTGGATTTTCAATCTTGTTCTTGAAGAAAGAAGTCAAAGATAGGTTTTCAAATATAGATGGACATAGACTATTTCAACTCGAAAAAGACCTAGACAGGTTAGAGCAAAGGGATAGCACAATTTAGATCTATTACCACAAGATGAAAGGACTGTGGGATGAGGGGGCTGCACTTGACACAGTGACAGCATCTTCCTATAATTGTACTTATGGAGCAGTGATTTCAAGAGGAAAGAGAGCAAAGGAAGGAATGAATGCAGTTCTTGATGGCTTTGCATGAGAGTTTTGCCCCTATAACTATAAAGAGGGCAAATTCTGAGAATGAAAGCTCTACCAAGTCTTGGTGAGACATACTACATGCTTAGACAAGATGAATCACTAAGACAAGGCTATGTGCCTGATAAGTCAGTGATGGCAGCGTCTGTCTCAAGAAGGAATCCTAATGGTCAAGAAGGCAGTCTTGGTGCAGTTGCTGCAGCATTTCACAGTCAAAATAAAAGCTATAGCCAGCAGGAAAGAGAGTCCGAAATTCAGATTAGAGAGATGCTTTATTGATAGAGAGGAAAGTTCATTCCCTTCTTCCCTCTGAAATCAAAGCATAGGCTTGACAGACATGGATGACTAAGGCTAATGGGACCCTCTCTCTAACTAGGCTTGGATTCTTTTCCCACTCTTTGCCATCCCTAGATGGAGAAAGATCAAGTAGTTGATCACGGAAAAGGAGATGAAAAAGTAGATTTTTCTTTAGGAAGGAAGTTCAGAAAGTGATGAATGCGGAAAGGCCCTACGAATCACTACCGACTGATCCTACTTAGGAGCTCCCGGATGTCATAATCTTCACTCACGCAGGCCTAGTCAATCTCTAAGGATTCCATCACTTCTTCCGTCTATTCCCAAGCCATTCTTCCCCTCTGTGGTGGCATTCAATCTTCAGCCGCTCTTAGACTTCCCAATCTCTAAAGGGCCCAGAAAGAGAGAAAATCCTTGCAGACCAAGTCACGAGAGGAAGCCCTCAAAAAGGACTGAAGTTAGCCTTCAGGGACATTTCCTCCGAAAAGGAATCGAATCTAGTTCATTCAAGGCTCCAGACAGAATTAGTGGGAAGGGCACCCATCTCTATACATCCACGCCATTGGTCCAAGGATTCTCTCATTATGTAGTACCAGGATCGTCATCTGTCTCAGTGCCACCGAAGTCGAACTTTCTCAAAGAGATTTTCAACGAACTTCAGGCTTGGTCCTCTTCGCCAGATCTTATTTAAAGAAAGACAAGTCTAGAGCTCTTTTGAATCTTATATTTCTTTAAAAGATGGAGATAACTCTTTGGAACCTATACCTGTCTAAATTTGATTTGATTCTGACATTTTTCTTTTTTATTAGCCTATTAGCCTTGATCTTTTCTTTCAATCTTATGCCGTAGAAGCGGACATCCGGCTATTGGCCTTTTATCTTCATCTTCCTGACCGGAAGGCCCTCGCTTTCTTTGGGATGAACTCGCAAAGACTCGACCCGGTCCCTCTACGAGTGGCCTCTTTTATAAGACAGGACTTTCTCAGTCGAAGTCAAAAAAGAAAAAGACTTTGACCTCTTTTGGCTGACTTTTAGCCAAGCGGGGCGGCTATCCCCTATATACTGGAGAAGAGAAATTGTTCACTTTCTTCGGATAGAAAGCCAAAGTGAGGTCTATTTTTAGGTAATGGGTATAGTCGAGAGAAAGGCTTTGGAGTGGGGTCATAGATGAACTTCTTTCTTGTTGATCTCCTTTCTACATTCAATTCCTTATTGAACCTGGTGTGGAATAGAATTCCACATTCATTCTTGGTCTGGCTGCAGGTCTAGTGAGCCTTCCTAGCCGCGTGCAGCCTACCTCCTTCAGACTCTAACCTAAGTCAGTCAGTGCCCTTCCTTGAATTGGAAATGAAAGCAGAATACGTTCGGATCCTCCCACATGTTCAATCTTTTTTTAGCCCTTTCCCCAGAGATCTTTCTCATTAATGCTACCTTCATTTTGCTCATTCATGGAGTTGTATTTAGTACGTCTAAGAAATTTGATTATCCACCCTTAGTCAGTAATGTGGGTTGGCTTGGATTACTTAGTGTTGTGCGCCTAGGAGGGCAGCGCGCTTTGGGATGCGGAGGACCTATTCTCGCCCAGCTCCCTAACCTAATGCGGCACCGGCTTCGGACCGCAGGGAACCGTAGCATGGGGGAGGGCGTCTAATCCTTTTGCCGCCGCAAGGCTTATAAATCGTACGCAGCAGGCTCGAAGACCCCTGGTTCTGGAAGGCACATGAGTCCGAACGCTATGTTGAATGTGCGACCGACACTAGGTAGTAATAGTGCAGGTGAGGCGTCGGTCGGTCCTAGAAACGGCGGCAGCGGCGCGAGGAGTGAAGGACCGAAGGTGCTGCAACCTAGGGATCACCAGGCAGCTCTTTCGCTCTATAGAGATGGGGGACATAGCACAATTCTTCTTGGAGGAGGCTTGCTTTGCCCGGGTGACTGATCCTGCCATAATCTAGTCCTACCTATAGCACCGACAACCGAGAGCATAGATAGGACTCTTTTCATGCCTGAATAGGTGATGGGAAAGAAAGGGCGGTAGATGATAATGAGAAAGGGCTAGCGTCTGGACGGGCGGGCAGAATGGATGAGCGAAAGGTCTCATGGCATTACGTGGGGCCCCAGTCTCATCTAATACAACTAAATGGACCTCGAGGCCGAGGAGCTGAGGGACCTTCTCGTGGATAGGTAATTGAGAGATAGAGCTAGCCTATTCGTTATGGAGAATCAATGGTCCGGGCCGAATAGTCAAACCTAGAGCACCTGACCCGGCGCATATTAGCTTAGCTGCGCAGGCTGCTTTCCTCTCTGGCGGCCACTTTCCTTACCTTAGCCCCGCCACACTCTCACTCCAAGCGAGGGTGGCAGCATATATGGGATGAGGCCATTCCATTGCGCTTTCCTCTTCTGTGGACGGACCGGACTATGACCCGGGACGGGAATCCAAATCATTCTCCGGCGAGCTTTCTCTCTAAAGCCAAAGAGGTCCCAAGACAAGGTCCAACTCTTGGGAAGGGGACATGATCAATAGTTTGAGGCTGGATCTGGGTTGGGAGAGGGGCGCCCATTCCTAACCACTTTCGAAAAGGTGAAACTTAGAGGACCATCCCCACTTAGTGATTGGTCCGCTAGTTAAGGCAAATCCGAAGAAGTTATCACGGACGAGCCACATGCAGGGAAAGTTGCATGTGTGGTTCTGGCCGGTGAGGTATCTAATAACCTTGCTTCTGCTCGCCGCTGGCGCACCTCTCCTAACTATTGGCCATTTATTCTGGAATAATTTTTTTAGGAGGGATAATTTTACATATTTCTGCCAAATCCTTCTATTATTAAGTACGGCTGGTACCATTTCGATGTCTTTCGCTTCTTTCGAAGAAGAAAGGTTTGATGCTTTTGAATCCATTGTATTAATTCCACTTCCTACTCGCAGTATGCTCTTTATGATCTCGGCTTATGATTCAATTGCCATGTATTTAGCTATTGAGCCTCAAAGTTTATGTTTTTATGTGATCGCAGCATCAAAAAGAAAGTCTGAATTTTCCACGGAAGCCGGCTCGAAATATTTGATCTTAGGTGCATTTTCCTCAGGAATCTTATTGTTTGGGTACGACCGGACAACTACCGATATCTATTAAGATCTTTTCTTAGAATCTTCTTCTGAAATAGTTAGCTATCTATATCGTAAACTATCGGATCGACGATTACTTAGATGTGAAAGTTGCGGGCCTCATTGCTTGTGATATTGATGGGGCGAAGGAAAGCAAAAAAGATATAGACTGACTTTCCGAGACCTGGAGTTGTCTATCCTTTTTTGATCGATCTAGATCTTTCCCCATAGCCTGGGCGCTCTGTCTCGATTCCCTATGTGCGAAAGAGAAAGGACTAGTTGCTATGGAGATTGCCCTTGGTCTAATTCCACGCCTTATGACGAAAGGGCAGTCGGCGTGGCCTAAAGTGAAGATTGGGGGGAGTAGAGCTAAATTCCCTTCTGGGCTATTCCGAAGGATTGGGAAAGAAAAAAGGGGCCCGAGACTGAAACGAGAGGAGCGACCTCTTGGTTCACCAAAGCCCGACTCAGCGTCAGACCTTCTCCAGGTCCGAAGGGATCCAGTGCCCAACTACCGACTCCTACCGGAATTGCGTTATCGGAGCCGATCCAGGAATGGCCGTTAGTGGACACCGACCTTCACCGGTTAGAGAGGCCCTCTTTAATACATTAAGAAAAGATGTTCACAGGGGCCAGAAAGACTCGGTCATAGGAACTTAGACCACCTACGCGCTGGTGCAAAGTACCTCGACCAGATCAGACTAAAGAAGAATGTCGAATTAGGCCGCCCCTTGCCTTGAAAGAATTCACAGGTGGCCACCTTCCCGGGGAGATCTGCTGCTTACTGCTCACGGAAAGATCGGACTATAGTCCTCCTCTTTTTCTGATCTCCTTTCCGAAATCATATCCAAGAAGGATCCGAATGAGACTAGACTCAGACTGAACCCCTCCTCCATCCAAGACTTAGTGAAGGCTAAGACGCTTTGCTCATTCGCACTTCTTTCTTTCATTTCGTCTATCCTTTCCTTCATCCTATCTTCAGAGTGTTCATCCTCTCATCTCATAGTTTAGGCAGGCAAGTAATCTAAATAGTAGCGCAGACCACCTCGCTGCCATTGCTGCGGCTGATAGTCTTTCTTATTGACTGGAAAAATCGAAAGCAGATAAGAAGGGTCCTTCCAGTGGAGCGAAGAAGAATTCGGAGTTCGTCAGCAATCCAAGGAAGAATGCCAATCCAGTCCTAGTTGGAAAGGTAAGGTTGACTTCCAAGTGGAATACTTAATAGTTGGGTACTTTTAAAAGAGTCTACCAATTGAGCAGCCCAAAGAGAAAGAGATCTAATCGAAGGAATTCAAGGAAAGCAGTATGTGCCAATCAATCGCTTTTAGGCCAAATAGCCAGCATAAGAATCGTGAAAGAGCTGTGCCAAGTTGAAAGTTGAAGAGCCGATCCAAGCGGAGGAGTAAAAGCACGTCCAAGAAGGCTCGGTAGAAGAGTAGGTCGAATGAACCATCACGTGGACCTCCGGCGAGGGAAAGAGCACGCTATTAGAACAGTAGTTCAGATCGCTTTCCGTAACGGAGAAATGTGCACTATATTTGATATGGCACCTTCTCACAGAATCTATTCCCTAGGGATCAGAGAGGAGAGAGCTAAAGCTAAGGAAGGTGATTGATGCTTTCGTCACTGAATGATGAAAAATGGGATTGGTCCAAGACGATGGAAAGAGAGGGCTCTTAGATGGGACTTGAGTGCAATTTCATACTGATCTTCTCCCGGAATAGGACGGCACCAAGGGACTCTGGATTTCTTCCAAGAGTACAATCTCCTAGATGCTGCTCCGGGGTTGCTATTCAGAGATCCACTCCCTATAAAGACCAAATTCTATCCTGTAAGACCTCTCTCTTTTCTCTTAGGCTGAGAGCTTCACCGGGAATAGTGAAAGTAGAGCACCATAACGACTTCCCTTACCAGAATAGGTAGCTTCCCACTCACTTCAATTCCAGAACTCAAGTAGGACAGACCCTTAAGGCAGACAAAGACCGAATTTCACCCAGAGACTTGGGATCTGCCTCAGTTGGAAAGAAAATTCCACGTCTTTAGGGATTCAATGCCAGAAATGAGTTAACCACGAGTTGCTTCAACTCGATACCAACATCTATCTAATGAATGAAAAGGCGTTCTAAGGCCAAGTTCAGTAAAGGGAAAGAAATGGTTGGACATATCGTGGAGGAAGAGAAGTAGCTCGACGTTTCGGGAACTGACTGCTCTTAGCCTCCTCATCTCCTCTGGTGGGTCAAGATATTGAAATTCTTAAAGGTCAAAAGAATGGCATGGATGGAGGATATTGAATCAATTGTATTCTTTCAAACTAGGATCGGATGTGTCAAGCCTGGTCTCCCCTTCTTATCATAGATAGGGGAAGCTAATATAGTAAGGCTACTACTTCGTGCGATCAAGCACGGGACGCGAAAGCAAGGCAGATGCAGCACATGTTGTAAAGTATTTGTAGGGCTTCATTCGTAGTTTTCCTTTGCTCGATTGATCCAATCTGTAATATTCAAATATCCCCGATAGAATCACCACCCGCATTATCAACATTAGCAAAATGCCAATGCAAGAGAAAGATCGTTAACACCTCTCATCTGTATTCGAAGATTCAGTCTTCCATAGACAGATGCGGAAATCCCCAATATTTGTGTTCTCCTTTCATTGAAAAAACGGAATATTTCGGCTTGGGATATCATAGGAAGATGAAGCACTAAAAGAAAAAAGATGAATTCCCAGATGCTCTTACTCGACGTCCCACAGCGCATTCAATTGAAAAGAGAGCACCGGAGAATTTCACTCTAACAAGAGCGGATGCATTGAGGAGACCAAGAGCTTCACTATTGCACCTGCACCAAGAGCTTATTCTCATACTCCCACACCGCTTACTAGGTTAGAACTTCAATCACAGTTAGGGTCCTTACCACTGCTTATGGTTCGGTAGGTCTGGCACCTATCCACTATTGAACCTTTACACCGCTTCCTGAAAGCCTGAAAGAAGAAGGAGTATATCTTTATACTATGTATACGGCTGCTTGGGGAATATCTAAGAACCCGCAAATGGACAACGTCTACTATCTTCTCTCTCTTCCTCTTAATGAATGGCTCACGCTTTTCCGTCGGCTTAAAGGCATCAGCAGTCATAAAGGCATATCACGCTCTTCTTGTCTAGCCAAATGGTTTTAGTCAGATTCATTCGAGAGCTGCAAACCCTTCTTCCTATAGTAGTTGGGGCGCTATCCTCTCTCTAAGCTTCGCGGATTACTGGAGTTGAGTTAAAGGGAGTTCTATCTTGAAATAAGATTGGGGGATTTATCCAATAGGAGTTCAGGCATGGCTTTCTTCGGATCGGACATTGATTGAGGAATAGCTTCTATGGTCAGAGCCCACTAATAAATAGGCCAAGCATTCGATTGAGAGATTCGCCCTAGTCGTTCACCACTAGTCCCCGTTGGAGCCATGTTATTACATCCGAAAGAAGGCCTTATACATCCGAGAGCGTAAGTCAAGCATAAGCCGTCTTCGTCTAAGGTATTCGCTTCTGGAAGAGCTTCCTTAGTTCCGGTGATTGTGGACGTAATTGATTCAGTACCTGTATCGCATCAGGTTTAAGCCATATGGCGCCTATGGAAAAAGTCTCCTATGTGTCAAAGTCTTTTAGTGAATCGGGGGAGAGATTGACTTTCTAATTGTACTTTGAGGACATATTTCAGTTCGAATTGGGTGAGTGTGAAGTCGTATATGTCTTTGCAATCTATCTTGGCTGATCCGACAGGTTTCTTGGGGCCCACGACTCCTTCTATCTTTCTCCTGAAAGGATTGCTATTGCTTAAGTTGCTCAATCAAGATCAGTTCCCTAGGTCAAATAGTGCAATATCTAGGAAGAGAAATAAGAATGGATAGACCCCCGGGAAGGAGGTGATTGAGATTGACCTTGGCTGTTCATAACCATTTCTCCTTAGAAGGAAGATTCTTCCTATCACTATACATGTGATTTTCAGAACTGAGACTGTCTAGAATCGGGCTAGAAGGACTAATGGCAGTCTACTTGGACCTATAGATGGGTTTATGGATGGACTAGTTAATTCTCTTTAGAAAGAGGTAGCCTTTCCTTAAGCCTTTCTCAGGCAATAAATACAGATTCCCTCGTAGACAGGCTTTGTGTGAAATGAGCAGCTTAGTAGGGCTTGAGCACCCTATCTCAATAGAGCCATCGCTATATGGTATGAGGAGTATGATAGCGCGAATAGCACAAGGAGGAAAGAGGCAGGAAAGAGCCGTAGAGAGGGCAGGCAAGGCATAATAGCCAGGCTAAGCAGCGATCTCATCTAGACTAAAGCAAGCGGTCAGCTAAGGATCCCGAAGAAAAGATTGGTTTGCAAATTGAGGTAAGAGCCTGTGAGCAGACAAATGCATTTTAGTGCGACCAGGAAAGAAGAAAAAAACTAAGGCTAACTAAACGGAATCCGTGTCGTGTGAGCAGAGTAAGCTTGAGATCAGAAAGCAGCATCGTGTCAGGGTTCGCAAGCGGGGCAAGAAGTCAACCCTACTTATACTTCTTTATAAAAGGGTGGTCTTACCGCATGCGGGAAAGCAAGAATAAGACTAAAAGAGCCTGACAATCAGATTCAGTCTAATGCCGATGCTTTGGGGGGCGGTTAGAACTTCTTTTTCTAGCTGCACGGAGGCCGGCAGTACTATATCAGTGCAGTCCGTCTTTGAGCAGACCCTTTTCTACCTATTGGGGCGAAGCAGAGGGTCCAGCCTGTGCAGGTTGAGTGGAATGAGGAATCTCGTATATAGTCTGATTTTCTTCTTTGCTGCCGGCGGGCGTGAGATGGAAATCCTTCTCAAAAGTATGCCCCCCGCTCCACATCCCCGGTCCTCCTACGTTAGCGAGATTGGAATACCATGCCTCTCCTTATTTTAGTCCGTCTCAGTCTGATAGTGAAAGTAGTTCTAGTCAATCAAGTCTATCTTGGTCCTTGTCCTCTCTTTCTATTCCACAGGGTTGGGAAGAAGGAATGGCTGATCTCAAGTGGAATGAGGCTATGGTATCAGACTTTCTATCTCATATAGATGGGAAATGAGGCAAATAAGGCCTTCTCTCACTGATTCTCCTTTTCTTTTCTTTGATGACTCAAGGTTCAAGATGCAAGCCTTAAAGAAGAATGAAAGTTGGGAGTTAGTGTCCCCTCCGGCGGGAACTCAATCTCTTGGGTGCGGCTATTTACTGTGAAAGAAATGGCGAAGATAGGCTTCTCGAGCTACCTTCAGTGACAACTGTCTCGACTGCGGAAGACGAGAAGGATTCGCCATTCTCTATCTATCACAGGAAGATATCCCATAGCGCGATGGACTCTTATGTGTTTAGGGATATTTTTGACAAGAAGAGTTGGTCAGGAGAGCTTAGGCTTCAAGGCAATGTGAATGCTAATCCATTTCCAGGGCACAAGGGAAAGGCGGTGGCGAACATGATAAGCAGCGCTTTCAAACTTTGAAGAAAAAATTCCGCCAGGGAAAAGCGGAAGCCAGTATCCGCCCTATCAAGATCTCTTCAAAAAGCCAGTCCTTGGTAAAGAAGAATCAACGTAACTAGTTAACTAAGAAGACATGCAACCTATCAAGTACTTTCTCCTCTTGGGCTTGATGCCAGCTTACTAATATAGAAATTCTTGAAGCAATTGTTTTGCTCTACTTTGAGTAATCAAAGAAAACTAGATCTATTACAAGAATAGTGGAGGCTTCTTTTCTCCACTTGAGTCGAAGGGCGTTGGAAGCACTTTTAACCGCTTATCGAAGTCCTCTTTCTTGTATGTACTGGGCAAGAGGAATGAAATTGGAACTGAAGAAGCAACTAGCAGCGAAAGTTCTCAATTATCTTTCCCTGGAGATAGAAAGAAAAATTTGGTCAGTCAGCATAGCTGTGAAAGTTAGAAAAGGGGAGACTACTTTTCCTCTCTTTCTGTCTCTCAGAAAAAGGATTCTCAGTCTTCTAAATCGTAGAGTAGAGGCTTCCTTTTCTTTCCTTTTCTTTGAGGTATAGGGGCGGAATGTCTATCTGGCTGTGTTCCCATTCGCCGTAGCGCTTATTCTTGTAAGTGGATTCTAGAAAGGCAGTTATTTCCCCAGGAGAAGGAAGTCAAGCTGCCCTCATTCCTCCCTTCTAGCTATTCTTCGCAATTGCATCTAATTCCGTCAAGATCTTCCCCTTTATGGCTGCGATCTTCCTAAACAGGATTGCACTTTCTTATGTTATGCTATTCTCCTGCCCCCAATCCCTTGCTGATATGAGATGTTTTACTTACGAAATTCAAAGAAGGAAACTTCCCTACTCTTTCTCTCTTTCTCATTAAGTGATTGTGAAATAAGATATTAATATCAGTCGACTATAATAAGTGGAATTCCTTGGTCTTTGGGAGAACCTTCTCAAAGAAGGTTGGCAATAAAGTGTGACATCGTCTTGCTATCATAAAAAACTTTTTCGTTCTAAGAGCACAGGCCTTCTTTAATAGCATATTATTCTTGGCACCTCCCAATGCCCTATATGAAATATCAACCATAAACGGATTATTGGACATGAAAATCTCACTGCCTGTAGCCCACACTAAAAAGAGGAAGTCATTAACCGATTGACCACCGCATAAATGCCCTTCCTTTCACGAGTGAACCCGGGCCCGAGCCTACCTTAACTAAGAAAGAATAAGAAAGAAGGAGGGATCAGAGGGACCAAAAAAGGAGACTTCTAGAATGGACTCTTGATCAATGAATCTTTCTACCTAAAGTAAGCAATTGAAGACCATTCTCAACTCAGTCTTTGGCTTTTGACAAAGTTTACAAGATTCCATATTTTGAGGAGGGGAAGAGAGCTTCAGTACAATTCTCGCTGCTTAGCGAAGTGAGGCTTTTATGCACCTTTCCCCTCTTAGCTTTGGACAAAAGGAGAGTCTTTCAGCTCTTCTGACTATGCTTTCCGCGGTCTTCGTTTCGACTCTTCATGCTTTGGTGTGAGAAGAGGTTCTTGTCAGATGTAAAGGAAGAGCTGATAGTAAGAAGGCAGACGAGACTGCCTCGGCTATTACATCAACAAAAAAGGAAAGATGTCTTAGCAGTGAGCAAGAAAGGTAAGTGAGGAGGAGATTGAAGGCATTTTCTTTTCTCGATCTAAAAGGCCCTCTTTGGATGATGCAGGAACTTTCTTTCCCACTCTGAGAGAGCAGACAGAAGGTTTGACCCTTTAGCTTGAGCCTAGTCGTTAGCCCTTAACTGGCCCATGAAATAGATAGGGAAGAGAAGGGTTGGTAGCATTCAATAATTCAGTAGAAGAGAAAAAGTATCGTGAAGATCAGATTTTCGAGAAGGTTGCGCCCAAAAGAGCTTTGCCTCGCGCGGACCAGGCCAAGAGGCGGCCCCGCAAAGCCGGTCACCGTAGCTGTAAGAATCTCTCTCTTCTTATGCTTTTCTTGACGAAGAAGTCAAGGTAGTTATATGCTTAACACTGGAATGCGATTTATAGCGTTCATCTCTCGATGTTCTAGCTTCCCCCTAGAGCTCTCAATCATGATTTCAGGTGTATCTTGCTCGGTCTTCCATCCATCTTTCAAGTCAATGGATTGGGATTTCTATAGATTCGAAAGTCTTTCTGCTCTCCTTATTTCGAGATATGCGTAACCCTTATAATTTAAGAATTGGACCTTTCTCCTTCCAATTAACTATTAACAAATGAAAATATGTGACAATCAGGTGGATTGCAGTACTTTTCTGGTCCCTATCATCATCCTGTCCGCCTGGTATTCAAGCTTGATTCCTACTATGATCATTCGTCTTCAGTTTATGAGGTGGAAAATGAACTCTTCACCAAGCCGCGCCTTTCGCGAACTCCTTTCATCTTCATCCCCGTCTTTCTATCTTTGTCGATCCTTCTTTCGGGTGAGGGCAATCTAGAAGACTCTAATCTCCCCCTCATCCCCCCCTAACCCCCCTATTATATGAGATGATTTTCCTCCTATTCTGTCTTCCTTCCTTTCATTCTCCCATTCGGAGGCTCTCTTATTGACTATAGCCGATCTCCTCCCCTCCTCCCACGGCCCATAGCTTGCCTAAGTCCAGGATATCCTCCAAGGGCAACGTGCCAGTCAAAGGTTTCGGATGAGTCAGATCCTGATGAAGATGAGTCCGATGACGATCGATCCGAGGGAGATTGTGGTGACCGTGCTTCTAGTTCAGGCTTAGATAGCATACACACGTACGGAAGATCCAGGGCGATCTTCCTGTAAAAGATTATTTCGTGCTAGGTTAGCTGGTTTGAGGCCTTTAGCCTCTCATTTCAATCGTCCCTTTGGGAAGGTTGAGACCACTTCATACGCCTTGTATTGATGAAATAACCTTTGCCCGGTTAAGCGAATCTTCTTTCTTTTTAGTGAAAGGATCCAATATGTGACATCGTCCCCCTGGATGATGTATCGGTCCCTATTGGTGATTCTCTGTCCTACTTTCATCGGGTAGGCCGGGATCAGGCTCTAGATTCTTCTTTAGCCATGTTCGAGGCAGGTTGCCCGTCGCAACGGGAGGTTTTTTGCGCCTTACCGCAAATACAACAGGGTCGTGCCGATCGATCACCCAAGTGAACCTGTGGTTAAAAAAAAGGCAAAGGTAGAGTTATTAAGGGCGCTAACTCATGAGGCCACCTCAGTGCCTCGGCTGTTTCATCTGCAGCTTTCCTTCTAGGTGGTGGAATTCAGTCTCTCTTTCTTCCTCTTTCTCCCACCGAGCCCCGGGGCGGCGTTCTATCCCAAAATCCACTTCCGGATGCGGTTGTTATGGTTCGTCGGTCGATGAAATGGTTCAATTCCCCTCCACTCTAGTAAGTCGGTGCTTGAGTGACTTCCCCATCAAGAACGGGTCCTATCGCCGATCGCGATTTGACGCCAATCTCCTATTCAACGACTTTTTTTTGGCAGCAAATAAATCGAGAACGACGCGGGGCTTGATCGATCATCTCGTACGTCGGCAATTTCTTCTAGGAGCCCAGCCCCTATTGCTGCCAGTCTATCGTCAGTATTTCTTAGTCCACCACTGCTCTGTCCGGTCAGTCTAGATCCCATATGCAATCTACTATTCCTTTTTTTTATAGTTGAGGGAAAATCGACTTCTCCACTTTGACGCTATATGAGACATCAAGTTTCACCCATCTCTTTCCATTAGGTGAAATCGATCTCACGGGAATAAAAGTCTCACTTTCCATCTATTCAATTCACAGATCGTTCCACAAGGGAGCGAAAACATAAGAGTTCTTACGAGCTCATCTATCAGTCTGCTTACGTGCAGGCGTCATCAGTCGGTTACATTTCTTCCTTCTTCTATAAGTACCAGACAAACTCCTACAGCGCGGAAGGAGGATCAAAAAGTACGGAAGGAAGTTTTATGAGACTGACTACTAGGTGGAGACTATGGCATGTCTGCCAAGGGCATCCGCTGAAACTTCTATGTGCAAGGCATATAGGCATTGAGAAGGGGACAGTTGCCTTTCTCGTCCGCTTCATCACAATCGAAGAGTAGTAAGCCCGAGCTCTTCACAATCAAGGAAAGAATGGCTTAGCCATTTCTTGCCACCATAGACGAGACTCCCGATTCCGCCTAGAAGAGGGATCCTTACTTCAGCTAAAGAAAAATTCCCAGAAGAAAAGTGACTTGACTTTGATTGGGGAGAGAATTACTCGAAGAAGGCGACTGCTTCTGATCTTGAGACGAAATGCCATTCAGATGGAAGGACAGAATTGCACTACTTAGTGAGACGCAGCGGCAGCATTAGTCTGTGTGACCTTATTAGGTCGTCCTTCTTGGCGGAGGCCCTGGATAACCGCTATACTATACAACTGCTTTCCTTGCTAATGATAGGTTAACCCGAAGGTCAGAAGTGATTGGATGAGCCTGTCCTAGTATGAATGAATTCCCAGCGTAGGTAGGGATTGCTGGAAGATCTCTTATATTGCATCTATATGGTAGGTTTATTGCTGTGTTTTTAGCAAGTACATTCGTTGATGGAAGGAATCGCGCACAGAGCACTCAAGGAAGGGTGCTGTAGGGAAAAGAGGATATAGCACAGCGTTCAGAAAGAGGCTAAGCGCTAAGCTAGGCTTGCTTTCTCTCTTGGTTGCATTTTGACTAGGTGGAATCAGACCTTCGGCTCTCGATTGCTGCTTGATTACATTACCTTACCTATGTCGCTCGCGTTAAGCTTTCTTTCTGCCGCTTTCAGTTCCGGACCAACAAAGGGCAGATGCGGTAGCCATTTTTTAAAGCTGCCCGTTAGCTTTATCTAGCCTACCGCCCTTAATAGTCGCGAGAGAGCAGAGGCGATCTTGAGGCCGATCAACCACAGCAAAGGAAGGGAATACTCCTTCCTTCTTTTTTTTGTCTGGAACCTTTTGATCTATTCTTATTGAAGAGGACTGGACTGCCTCTATAAGACATAATCCTCCTTAGAGAGAAGGCAGCCCAGACAGTTCTAAAAGAAGAGAAAGAAGAGCAGAAGATTTTCAAATAGAATGAGAAAAAGCAACTTTCTTTAGCTGAAGCACTATCCGCGGACAGTCTGCTTTCTAATATTGCCATAAAATCTGGCATATGAGAAGATTTTTTCAGTATAAAAGGGATGGATGAAAGAGGCTATGAAAAAGAACCTCGCCTTCCATATGATGATCCTCATTTGGAGAAAGATCATAATGACTATCACCACTCTGAGTATGCCCTCTTTTCGGCACCTTCCAAAATCATCTCAACTTCTCTTTAATTTGACCTTTATTACTAGAGATTTGAAAGGGACTAGATTTGACCTAATGCTTTCAGTTCCTTACCTCTTTAATTTTCGTTGACCTATCATCAAAAGGCTATAGAAAGAAAAAGGAAATAATCAAAAAGTAGGCTGGATGTGCTATTTTCTTTTCTAAGCCACGAAAGCTCGAGAAAGAGAATGTCCTCTCAAGGCGGTCAACCGCTTCCTTGAAAGCCGACGCCTGGATCACCTGGCATTCCTCTAGTTAATCTGTCGCTAGGGGTCCGCCCACCCAGTTCAGAACCTTTCTCCCAAAACCTCCCTTGATTCGAGGCAGGCCAGCAGAAGAGATTATATTAGCACACTTAACATCGACACCTTTTTAAGAAAGTTCCTGCCTTGCTCTCTTACCTCTAAGCACATGAACATACTAAATGAGAGCCAGGTCCCTCACTTTCTTCTTTTCTTGGCTATGGCATCGAAGATAAGGGATATAGATAGGCTTTTTCCTAAAGGAAGAAGAGAAGTCATTCCTTGGGAGGCAGAATCAGTAAAGCAAAAGGAAATCGCAGTCAAATTCTCCATTCTGGAAAAGGAGCATAAGATGAACTTCCCGCACACTAGTGGTCAAATTCCAATGAATGCAAATCTTCTACAAGGGAAAGAGGTCTCAAAAGCTCTTTCGACAAAAGAAAAAGAAATCTCGTTAATTTCTTCATGCTCATTCCAAGTTCGAAGTACCATTATTTGTACAAATAAGAATCCCCTTCCTTACATTCTTTCTTCTTCATATAGATAGATATAGGATCCATGGAGCAATTACTTAGAAGTACATTTTGTGCAACAGCCCTTCCTATCTGATAGAAAAGGATCCCATGATCCTGAACCGATCTTACCTGGGATCGCAAATCCCAAGTTTGTCTATGAAGAGCAGATCTAATTATATTCTAATTATATTAGTGTCTATAATTGATTTCTTCTGTGTAATACTAATCGATAGGACCTCATTGGGGTAAGTGCTACAAGATTTCGTACATCGGAACCCATAGTTATGGACCTGAATCCTTTAGTATGGAAGATTTTCCACGTGAAAGCCCTCGGTCGGCTGCTGCTTGAATCCATCCCTTTATGTAGGAATCACAAAGCTTATAGAATCAGCTAATAGTTTGAAAGGCGAGGAGGCCATTTAAGGCTTTCCGGAGAGAAAGGAAGGGGAGTACACTCATAAGAATACATAGCTGCTGTCCACTACTTAGAGAATGCAAGGCTGCAGTCCACTCACTAATGAGAGCATGACTACTCTAACTAAATAACTGCAAGGAAGTCGAAGACTCACTCGACCAATGGTAGTTGAAGTCTTAACTAACTCGACCCAGAGGGAGAGGTAGGCTAGCTGCTATCCCGATCGTATTAGGAGGAAGCACTCTATCTCCGATAACAGCTCATGACAGATAGGCGGGTGCTTGAATTCCCTTCTGCGATTAAGTCACTGATTGGTGAATCTATGCCCGTGAGAAAGATGAAAGATGGGGGCTATCCGCGGATACCTCTCTTTATGCAGTTTGGGAATGCTGATAGAGCGGCTTTTCCGGGCACCCAGAGAAGAAGGTATGCCCGTGAAACAGAGTCTTAAACTAATCCAATTAAGAGATTTACGGATCAACTCGGGAAGATCTATTTCCTAATAAAGCAGTTGGATCAGCCCATATCTAATTCTAAGAAAGATAGGACTGAGCACGAAACTCTTTCCTTCCCGAAAACTAGGCCTGCCTAGAAGACTGCTTTATCTATAGAATTCTCAATACTCTAAATTAAGAGGCAAGCTAAGTCGTACAAACCTTCCCTCACTAGGACGGAGCTGTCCACCAAATACAAACTGGAATCAGTCTGATCCGTATAATTACTTTAGAATTCAGTCGCATCTGCACAACCAATGTTTGGGGCAATTTCAGTATCTTTGCCCTAGCCGGAAACTCGGCCTAGAAGCCTCATTCTTCTTATATTATATAGATTTCCATCCTTGCGCACATGAGAAGGAAGAGCTCCCTCATTAATGCATTCACTCAAGGACTTAACTAACACGAGAAAACGACGAACACAATCAGTTAGGAAGAAGACCACTTTCGAATAGAACGCGCACAGAAAAGATGGAGTGAGAAAAGGAAAGCACGAAGAAAGATCAATTACTTCCTTCGCTATTTCCTTCGCTAGACTGAACTTCTTCCAGAAGTGACTTAGAGACATCCTCTTAGACTAACTAAATTACAGTCCTTTCCTTTGCCTCGAGGGAGATTGGCAAGAAAACATAAGAAATAGGACCAAGCCTAAGGCAAAAGTAAATAGTCCAACATAGAAAGAGGAAATCTTCTTAGAAATACGGGATCAATTGACTTTGAGATCTACTAGAATCATGTACATCTATTTACTTAAAAGAAGGACTTACTTCAGGCGGAGCCAGACACCAGGAATGGAATAAAAGCAGTTACAGATGACCTATCCAATCCAACCCGGGGAGATCTATTCGCTAATAAAGCAGTCCGATCACTCTCGGTAACTAATCTTTCTTGAGCCTAGAAATCTATAAGAAGATGTCGGATATCCATTTGGCAGATCGGATACAAGAAGAGAGGGCAATGGACCTAACTTCCCTACTATCAGAATCACGAATAAGACCCCCACCCGCACTTGGACCCGCCTTCCTTTGGATGCACCATCAGAGTTTAGCTTGACAAGGCCGGGAGGTTGATTCTTTGAGTTGCCTGTGTGAGGCCAATGGCGACTTCTATTCGAAAGAGTAAAGGAAGCTTTTCCATAATTGAATATCGGGTGTCTAGCCCCTATTCCATATATAATCTACGATCAATCCTCCCTAATTCAAGCACTTGTTAACCGCTCCTTGACTCTTGCTGGAAGGACCTCGCTTACCTTTAGAGGTCAACGAGAACATATATTAGAGATATAGAAATTTTTTCATAAAGTGGAAGGTTTTCCCCCTTTGATATGAATTCGAAGAAAAAGGGGCCCGTAAGCAATGAGTCTTGAGCCTCTGCCTTACCCAGACCAGACCAGTGCCCTTAGGCCCCAAAAGCCTGTGACAGGGAGTCCGCCCTACTTAAAGGAGGATTTTATCTCTCCGCACACAGAAAGAAGAGGGAAAGTCTTAACGTACTTCCTCTTGAGAGAGATGGTAAAAGCATGCTTTGAAGCTTACCGAAGTTCTAGGTGAAGGATTCCTAACTCTATTCCTTCTAAATCCACTAGAAAAAGGTAGTCAGGAAGTTCTACATCCAGTCGAGGCTTTACCGATAGAAAGATTTGCACTTCGGTATGGCTAAGAAAAATAATAAATATCCAATTTAGGGAAAAGGTAAGGATGAAATGCTTCTGAAAGTTCACTTTCTTCGCTCAAGGCTCTTAGTGGAATGAGCCTACTCGACCTCTTCCTTAGAACTTCTTAGTCTTAATTGGTCCTGCAGTAATTCTTGAAAGAAAGCAATGCCCGAGAGGAATTACATGCCTCTTGGACAAAGAAAGCGACCACAGGCTCTGGCCATGGAATTCTTCTCTTGAATATACGCACTTCAGAGATGGATCGTAGGCAAGTTGAGAAAGAAGGACTTGCATATCTGGCTGATTCCAAGATCCTTAAGAGCCTAGTTAAGTTAGTAAACTAGCCTTACGGATCATCCTCTCCAAGCATATAGTCCGGGCTTTCGCCAATCCATTCTAGTTGAAGTTGAGGGCTCTATGGAGTGGCCATCCCTCAGCTAAGGTCATGGTCGACTTAGTAAACTCCCTTCATTCCTTGGCCTTGGTCGAGTAAGCCTTTCTTCCTTATTCTATCTCTCAACTGGACAAAGATAGCTCAAAGCTAGTCTTTCGCTGCTTTAGATCATTATTAGTAAAGAAAATAGACTTTTGTGAGAGGTATAGTAATGGACTTAATTAATATAGAGAAATGAAAGGTCCTTGGCTTTCTCCTGCCAAATATTATTTATGCATTTTCTAAAGGGATCAGTCTCTTAAGCTTATCTTTATAGTTCGATCGTAAGCTTAGCAAGCCAAGGTTTCAGAAGGAAAGGGATTCATCTTGGCTTGGTATTCATTCAAAGTAATAGGTCGATGAAGTCTCTCGGACTTGCCCATACCTCCATTTCCAGTTCTCTTGTATCCTAGTTCTGATCAAATGACTTGAAGGAAAAAGGAGAGGCTCTCTAGCTTGTGCTTGCAGGAGTTCGAGACATAAGGTTTCAGATGGAATTAGGGTGCAAGATTCTCGGTCTTCTCAAGCTCTACTCCTGGTCATAGTCGCTCGGGTCCAACTTCTAGTATTAATATGAAAGAAAAGTTTCTTATATATATATATCTTACAGGACTAAACCAAGACTGATACTTATAGGACTGCCAGCCATCCACACCGAGCCGTATCTGATATACGCCAAGGAAAATAAGTAAGGGCACAAAGTCAATCTTCAGTCAGAATAGTCTCTCACATCCCTGAACTACTATAAACTTCAAGCGATAAAATAAAAGGAGATGAAAGACGCTCGACCACCCCTTGATCCTAACCCTCGGAGACTCAGGCGAGTGAGTGTAAGGTAGCAAGGAAAGGCTAGGGAAGGCGAATCAAGAAGGGGAAAGCTACCTGAAAGCTACAATTTCCAACTCAAATGGTAATAGAGAAGGATCGCGCCAGTACCCTTATCAAAGAAATGGAAGGCCGGCCCTTGAGGTCTGGAAGGAGAGTCAAGTCCAAGAATGCCCCTTGTACTCAAAGTCGAAATCAGAGTTCTAAGTCTCAGATTCCTCAGCTCCTAGAAAGCTAAGGCCGTCAAAACTAGAACTGGAATACTCCACCACTTCAAAGCTTGGGATGGCAACGGCCGCGACCGCTGTCTCGTGGTCTGATCGCTTCAATTATCACCTCTTCCCTACTTCGCGGTTGGACGAAGGATCTCAGAGAAAATCCACTTCTTTTGACACAAGCCCGGGATGGGCCTAGAGCTCGAGTGAATGGTTATCTCACGAAGGACCCATCAGTCCTAGGTTCTACTTAATACTCAAACAAGGGAAGCTCTTCAATGAGAATTTCTCTGTATGAAAAAGAAGTGGGGACCTTTCTCTTTGGCTATGAGTAAGAACCAGAGTGGGATTTCATGAATGGATTAGCGTGGGCTTGGGATCCGTCAGCCCTGTTCTCGCCTTAAAGAAAGTCTAATTCACAGATGATCGGAAGCAAAAATGATAGAATTTCAGTTCAATTATAGCAGTTCAAGCCTTTCCTACCTTTCACTCGCTCACTGCCTCCCCCTCGCCTAAGTCCTTTGAAGGAGGAAAGATGAACCCGGGTCCTTTCATACGATTAGTCCTTTGAGTGGAATCCTGCAGTGCTGGACTTAGTCTGAGACTATGGGACTGAGTATAATATTGTATTCCTTCTTTCATTCTGTCTTTCTCTTCTCATTCCATGCCCTGAAAGTCTTCGAAGTCTTTCGTGTAAGCGCCATTTTGCGCCCAATCCGGCTATCCAGTCCGTAGGCCGTCTCCTATGTCTATTCCGTCTGTGACCTTGGAAGCTTTCCTATCTTTCCAGTCTGCTAGCATTATAAGAAAGCTCTTTGTTAGCAGTCCCTACCTTCCTTAGCTTTCGATTATCTCTTCAATCTTTCTCTTTTTCGGGAAAAGTAAATAATGGGCTCTTAAGTGGGCAATCTCCTAGGGGTAGCCTTAGATCTAAAGATCTCATTTCGTTGAGAATGCTAGACAGAATCAAAAGGAAGGAAAGACCTCTTGCCAGCCTCTCTTACTCACTCCGCTTCGATAGTTATGGGTCAATAGTAGGGCCTCTATTTTCTTGAATGCCCTCTTGTCGCAAGAAGAGGATCAGCTTCTTTTGAAGGGGATATGCCTTCAATGAACTAAGTTCAATAAAAGGCACTCTCCCGCGCCTGGCGGTGATGATTTCAAAAGTGCTTTGCTGCCACTTCTGAAGCTAGGGACCGTCGTTCTTCCTTGAAGACCCTGTATAAAAGTTGGCGGTGTACACTACTTTACTGAAAGGCGAATCATGCGCTACGCACCTTCGACGCTGGGGAAGGCAAGGAACTGATTGCCCTAAGGCTTGGAATTCGGAAAATGGCAATTCTCCCCTAAATAAGATAAGAAGAGCAGGTTAGAATAGGGGATTAGCAAGTGAATCAGAATACGCTCTTTTGTGCAAGAATCGGCTGTTGTGAAAGTGAAAAGAAGTCGATTCTTTGAAATAAGAAGAATTAGTCGATCCAGGGCGGCTTCCTTTTGGTCTTTTTTCTATATAGAAGTTGGCTCCCTCTCTCCTATCTCTGAACATAAATACAAGGATTCTTCTTTTTTCACTACACTGACCTTGTATTACCGTTAGTTGAATCTTTCTTTCTCCACTCTGTGGTGTGGGGTGCAGCTCCCCGTGGAGGTCGAAGGTAGGTTGCCAGGAGTTCGGGGACTGAGCGAAGAAGGAAAAGGCCATGATTGAGCCCGAAGGAAGGAGCTAATAGACCTTCTTCTTGCTCCTTAGCTTCCATCTCTAAGCCCTCACCCTCTTTTCTTTTCTTTGCTGACAACTTTCAATGATCTTTCCCATCTTGCACTAAGTTACTTACGGATGCATGCGGGACATCAGGGCTAGGTGCTCCGGTCATCTCCCTCTTCTTCTGATGAACTTTCATCGAGCGATTCTTTGTTGAGAAATGCCTTTCTTTCTAGCTCTGCCTGTGCAGTAAGAAAGGCGGCACTTTTAGCCCGTATTCGACTCTCAAGTGCGTCTACTACTCGGGAGACCTGAGGGACCAAGTACTTGACTTGGGTATACTCCCTCTTGACCTCTTCGTGGGGAAAGGCACGAAGGAAGGCCTCGCTGGACTCTTCGATTGTCCGCGCAATAAAGTGGATGAGATCGCCTCTCTGTCTCCGGGCCGGAAAGGGCGAGCAAGCGTTGAAAGCGATATAAGGCTTCGCTAATTCGAGGCAGACTTCTACCAGGTCGCCGATCACAGGCTTCCGTTTTTCGTTCGCCGCCAGCCCAAGAACCTTCGCTAGTAGGTTTTCCGGGTTCAGTTTCCCTTTCCACTTCCCCAAAGGAGCCTTAGTGCGCAATCGACCGTCAGGCCCTATGAGTAAGAAAAGGCCCAAAACGCGAAGCTTCCCAGGCTTTCCGCGTACAATAGACGAAGAAGTGGCTGTCAGTTTGAGTTCCCGCAAAGCCGCCTTGAAAGAATGCCCGAATTTACGATAAGAAGGACCCCCCTCAAAGAATAGAAAGAGCATATCGTCAGCGTACCGGAGATAGACCAACGAAGCTTCCTCACTAAACAAGACTTGCATCCTCTTGTCGAACTCGTCCATAAAGACATTCATGAGCACTGGCGAAAGGGACGAACCTTGCGGAATACCTGCTTTTTGGTTGGAATAGTCTGAACCCTTCCCATCTAAGATTGGACAGCGGAGAAAATGCGCTATCAGATTGACGAGAGCTTCATTCTCAGCACCAAACTTAACATGAAGGAAGGAGAGGAGAAGGCCATGGTCGATGCGATCAAAGCAAGAAACTATATCGGCTTTGACTAATCGATCCACTTGCCCACACCCCAACTGAGAGAGGTCCGCAAAGAAGGTCAGAACGCCTCTCTTCGGGCGAAAGCCATGGGAACACGGAAGAAAGCTGGGATCATAGAGACCCGTAAGCAGGCGATTAAGACCATCGATTACTATCCGATCCCGACCCGCAGGCTGAGTTATCGGACGAGACTTTCCAGGCTTATTTGCCTTAGGGATAAAGGACCTTCTCATTGCCGAGAAAGAAAAGGTGCCACTCAAAAGGGATATTTTTAGCGAGCTGACCTCCACCGAAGAGAGCCACGACTTGTAATATTCACGACGCTCATCATAAAGATTGTCTACTTCTGCAACCAATAAACGCAGGAGTGGGCACGGAGCCCTTACGGAGACATTCCCTTTAGCCCCATCAAAAGAGGAAGAGCTAAAAGAAGAAGAAAAGACAGAAAAAGGGAAGAAGATACGATCTAGAATAGGCATAGAATATTGATATTGATATAGCATTTCTGATTTCATTTACACCAAGGAGATGAAACTGAGAAGCTAGGTCTGCACCAGAAAACAGACTACCGAGAGAATAGAAACCATTAATGACTAAGCTAAGTATGGGCCCTTTCGGGCTTGGGCGACCTCTAGGGAGGGCGGTACCGACGTAGAAAATCATCAAACCCCTCGTCCTTCAAATAGAAAGAAGAGAAAGAACTGAAAGCAAGGCAAGAAAAAAGGAACCATTTGGGACTGCACTTCTTCTTTGATGGAAGCTGCCGACGTTAACCCCAACTCCTAAAGACTGATTCCCCGGGTTCCCCATTTTCTTAGGGGCGGATCTGCTTTCCTAAGAAATGGGATTCAAGTGCAGCCTTCTTAGATTATCTTAGAAGATGATGTTTTCTTTGAGCCATCCCAGTAGAGCAAGAGAAGTGTCTCAAACCCGGGATTTTCATTAGTTTAGCTACCTTTTCCGCCGATTTGACATAGAGAGCAGGAATGCTAGTGAGATGCTTTACAAATGCAAGACTTGCTTTGTCTTAGAGGAGGAGCCTTACTATTCCCGGAAAGGGAGAATGTACTTAGTATTGACTTTCGTTCCATCTCATTACGAAACTTTTTTCGCTTGGCATAAGGCACTTCCCTTTGTGATGGTGGTTAACTGACTAGGTCTTCAAAAGAGAGTGGCGAGGGTGACCGAGCAAGGAGCAGGAACTAAGGACTCAAATGCATAGAAGAAAGAAGGGCCTTAGCGCAAGGAGAGTAAGCGTAAGCGCTAATAGATAGACGACTGGTATAGAATCCGTTGTGGGAAGAAGAAAAGCAAGGACGAAAGGGAGCTAGAGCCAACCGAGCCCCCGGGATAGGTTAGAAAGAAGATGGAGAGTGCTCTTCGCCGGTCATAGAGAGAGAGATTGCATACTCCTCTCCTCCGCTCTTGTTAATCAAATATTTGCAATGGGAAAGGGAAAAGCGTGCTTTGATCTTCGTGCCCGCTTGGCATGGGTGTAGGGTGGCTGCATCATAGGTGGTCAAGTGCTTCCTGATAGCCCTTTTCTGGCCCTGCTTTGGTTGGTACGTACGCGCTTTAAGGTTGTGAGATGCGCGCGCAAAGTTCAAGTGAGCCGAAGACTCGTCTGTTTTTCCAATCCGAGTTCTAACCTATAGGAGAAGATGATGATCAGAATAAGTCCTTTTGCGATCCAACTCTTGTCTCAGACTTCTATAGCATACTGATGAATTGGAAGAGATCATTAAGGACCTAAAGGATCAAAGGATCGCCCAGTCTTTGACTGCGAAAGAGGGATTCATTTATCCAATCCCCTTTCTATTTATTCAGAGGTGAATCGAGACGCTTATAACTGGTATAGAAGGGAGGCCCTTCTTCGCTCAAATAGTTTAGATCAAGCAAACTTCCATCTTCATGACTGAGGTTAGGCATTTCATAGTGCACACTTGAGTCTTGCTAGGGGATTCTGTTCAGTAGATAGAGTGAGCTAGTCCATGGCCGCTCTCTCAAGTAAAGCAATAGAAAAGTCAAGTAATGCAAGATTAGAATCCTTCTTACCTTCCCTCATAAGCTCAGACGGATGAGATTGACGATCTATCTACCCGACACCATCAGTAGTAGGAAGAGCTAAGCCTCAATCATGATCATTTAAAGAAGAGGAAGGCCTTCTGGATAGCTGAAAACCTATTTATTGTCTCATGAGCGGCATAGATACCTTTAGAAGTCAGTCGTCGGTGCTCATCCGCTCACATCTCAAAGAGGATCCTGGCCTGGGCTCTTCTTAGTGTACTCCCCGACTGGCCGGAAGAGATGTGATAGCTATCTGCTTCATTTCCGTAGAAGGCTAAACTAGATCCGAGAACAGAAAGAATAGCGGGAACAATAACAAGGGGAGAGAGGGATAAGACTCAAGGCAGAAAGAAGAAGAGAAAGAGGAGACTGCTCCAACCAGTTCCCGCTAAACGTCAGATTCAAAGTGCACAGGCGATGAATGAAGAAGTGCTTTCAGCGAAAGAACTGACTCCGGGTCTACAAGCTGATCAGCCACTCCTCAAACAGAGGACTGGTGGTCTACAAAGACTGCCGCAAAGGCTCCAGCTCAACGAGAGGCTTCTGTTGATGTACATACAGAAAAGAGTCAGAAGAGAAATCCGATCGTCCCGATATAAAATAGAGAAAGATTTCATTCTCTCATATCTTTCAACTATCTTATCTTGCTATTCTTGATTGAGATTTTTATATTTTTATAGCAGAAGACAGAAATGCATATGGCATCTCCCCTTTCACCAAGACATAGTACCGAGGAAGGAATTCAGGATCTTGAAAGAGCAGCAGAAAGGGCATAAGCGGATGTTCCCAGTATTGTGCTTTCTCCTTCCGCCTTAAGAATCAATAACGAAGTAGAGGAAGCAGGCCCATATGCAACTGGAATCACTTTGATTGAGTGCTATCGATTGATCTTTCCATGGTAGTTAGATAGATCTTGGATCTAGAAAGGTAGCGAAGGGACTTCTGTGGCAGGCAGGATCAACTCCCACCTTTCTTTTTCCTAGAAGAAGGAAAATGAATCTATCTTTTGATGAGTGAAAGCCCTTTCCGAGACCAATCAAGACAGTAATGCCCCCTATTTCATGTGTTAAGCATATAACAAGATTCAGTCTATTTTGCTGAAATCGGAGAAAAGTAGTCAAAAAAGACGGGTTCGGACAAGACTTTTTCATGAAAAGAAAAATCATATATCTTACGAAATTATGAGATAAATTCTTACTGCTAGCTCTATTATTTTGATTTTATGGGGGTAAACTCTCACTTTTCATATATATGTGACATACGCAATTGAGCTGTCAAATTGCTAAAAAGTCTCAAAAGTCAAGCTTTCTCCTGTCTTCAGGGCGAAGCAAGCGCAGAGGAAGTTGCTATTTTGATATTTTCAAAGTTGCCTTTCTTTCAGGATCTTTCAGGAAGGGAGTCTCTAAAAGAGCTTCAATTGTGCTAGTCCCTTAGTTAGCGAGCCACCAGCCATAAAGAGAGCCAGTTTACCACCTAGATGTAGGTGAACCTGAAGCTAGAGCACACACAAGGCAGAAGGTCATCTTTGCCAGAAGCACCACCCAGAAAAAGAAATCCACTAGGGATTGGTCGAGATTCCTCTTTCAATCTATACCCTTAAAGGCGACCAAGTCGTAAGACCTCCAAAGGAGACCAAAACGGATAAGATTGCTATCTTTCCGAGTGACCTTCCAGGACCCAGGACGTCTTAACAAGAGGGGAGTTGAAGAATTATGCCGGGGACACCTTTTCTTTTCGCTCAAGGCAAGAATAGAGTACCTTCGAAGGAAGGCTAGCCAGTCCTGAACCCGGACAGACACTTAGTGAGATCTTTCCACTCCTCTGACGCATACACATCGTCAGGAGTCAGAATAGCTTCTAAACGGAGGTTTCCTTTCCTCTCTTTCCGAATAAATTAGATGAGGTATCCACGAAGAGTTGGGTGAAGAGAAAGACCACGACCATTCAAGGGTGAAACTGGACATAGAATCTTTCGAAGTGAGAATTCCTACGCCAATCAATTCGCGAAGACCCCCGACCCGAAAAGTCAAGTGTAGAAAAGCGCGCTAGGCCTACTTATGAGCTATACCTATAAGACCGTACGGATGGTGAGCTCTCCAAAGAGCTCTGATAGAGATCGGACTTCAGTCCTTGCTCAATCCTCGTACCCTCTTAAGGAACTCCGCCGCTCCCTGATGATTGATGAGCCTTTCTTTAGTTGCTGAATTCATCTTCCACCCTTGGTATAAGCTAGTTGATCAGAGGCGATTCTGTTGATATCCTTTTTGTAAGCTAGGTTGTATAAGGAAGAATGAATCTATGAGAATAAAGAGGAAAGCTTGATTAACTTATATCAAAGTGGGCCCTAGCTAGAAGGTAAAGACTTTGACTTCCTTAGCCGATGGAAAGGAGGTACTCTTGGACAGTACAGCTAGCACAGGCTTAGGATTCTCAGAGACTTTTTCTTTTCTTTGCTTTCTTGCTTAGTTGCAACTATGCATGTCTCGTGCAAGACTAAGTTCTCCGTAGGCTTTGACTAGTTTTGTAGGAAAGGAGTTGGTTCTAGTCAACTGTCAGTCTCAAAAAGGGCTAGACGCACCTCTTATCACGCATACGCTACGCCCCTTACGACTGCTCTTTTCCACTTATACTAGCCAAGGTGCAAACTAGTTGGAAAAAGCAATGGTATAGACGAAAACGATCTTTGCCATTGCGGCTTCTGCCTCTCCTTGTGAGCCCTTTGGGGGGCTAAGGCTAATGAAATTCTTTTTCTGAACCTGGTGGGGCAGCTATGGATGGGAGCGAATGCAGTTGCGGTGGAAGTTTGCATGGCTAATGCCTCTCCTTCGGTGGAGTGATTGAATACCTCTTGCGCTTATTGCTTATTGATTAGAGTTAGTGATCAAAAAAAAGGTATGTGCGAAAGGCTTATTTCCCAAAGCAGAAAGCACTCTTTCAAATGCGCAAGTAGGAAAGAAGGGCAGGCATAGTCTCATTAAAGCTAAGCGCATGCCATTCCAGTCTATCCCTTTATCGAATCCGTGATGGAATACCTTTTTAAGTTAAGCGAGTGCTCAAAGTGGGAAGACTCTAATGGGCTTTCTTTCTTCCCCTATATCTTTCAACCTAGTACCAGTCATCCGCTAGGCTAGCACGTAAGCGAGTTCTATCGGTAAGCCCTTAAGACCAACCATCTAGTTTCCTTACATTGCTAATACCTTGTATTGACCTTCTTTTGATCTTTATTCCCCTTAGTCAAAGTCTGTCTCTTGAGGTTTGCCAAATATATGTGTAGTTTAGAATTGCATGGGGACTTGGCTTTACCGAACCAGCTTTCTGAGAGCTCATAGAGCTGGGAGCACAGATAGATCGATATACGGAAGATTCTAGCAATGTAGAAAGAGAGAGGGCTGACTTCTGTCTATGTTTTTGGCATAACTCCTTTCCCATTCATGGAATTTCTTCTAATAAGAGATTTTTAGATAGTCAATCCCTATGCGCTGCCGACTCTCTGCTTGGAGATTTGAGAGCTTCCAAAGCAACGTTTGCAGACCGACTAATGCTTTTATGCCTTCAAGGTCCCGAGGGTTCTCTTTACCGAACCGACATAGGCTTTCCTTAGCCTTGAAAGAGTGGAAGAATATGCTTGACTAGTTGGGAATGCTGGAAATGTGCCTACCCAAAGGGATACGTCAACCAAAAAAGATAGACCAAGTGGAGTTCGTACTGGTGGATAAGAATGCGTGAGCTGGAAAGGGTCCTGCCCTATTTCTTTTCTTCGGAGAAGTGCACTAGCAATTAGAATCCGCCCATTGACCCTACTTGATATAGAATCATTGCTCAAAAGGATAGCGTTACGGGGGAGAGCCAGTGGTCTCAAAACAGAAGCTTTTCCTACGGCTTCTCAAAACGAAAATTGGATTGATGGATAGAGATCCGAAGGAAGCAAAAAACCTTCCTCGACAAGGACCGAGGCCAGGTCTACTTACTCAGTGATTCAGATCCATTTGCTTGCTGATGAGCCTACACGTGCCGGCGTAAGCCTACTCATTTTGAGTTATGAGCCCCAGCTAGGTTATGAGACGAGCTAAACCTAAAGAAAAGGGGAAAATCTAATTCATTGGGGCAAATCCTCGTTATTACGAAGTTTTAAGGCCGGAGACAAAGCTACTACACATACATGGAAAAAATAGCGCCACTTAAGACCCGCACCTATGCGTGTGATCGTACCTTGAGAGTCCTTGGGAGCTGTGTAGAGAGTCATAGGCCTCCGGGGTTGACTCCTAAAGAAGGGAAGCGGTGGGACGAAGAAATTGGCCTAGTTGTGGAGAACTAGGAGTACTATTTGAGAGAGACTTGTGAGATAGATGATCCGGACAATCTAAGCCCCTATCACTGTAAACTAGAGGAATTCAAGGACAATATGAGAGAACTAAGAGAGAGCTATGCCATGAACTACAGTCTAGACTACACCTCTCTTGCTCATGGGTGGTCGAGAGATTACTCTTCGTGCTATACCTCGCCTCCCAAGACCTTCCTCTGCTCGAATTCCATGAAAAACCTTCTCTGTATTCAGTCTCTTTTTCATAACTGAGTAGAAGAAGTGCTATAGCTCCTTTCTTTCTACTCCTTCTTTCGTAGGAGGTGAGGCCAGCCCACGACCTGGGGTAAAGAGGCCTTTTTCTTGACTACCTGGGAAGGGATGACTTACTAGGGATTTCTAATAATTGGCTTATTATATATAGACTAATGGCTAGGGGCTTATTTAGACTCTCAAACCCTCCTTTTTGAAAGGGCAGGACTGGAACCTACCGAAATGGGCTTGCAGATGTAGATGCTCCTGGGCTATGGCATGGAAGCTTTCGCCACAGTTCGTAGCCACCGCCTTAATTAAAGGAGTGAAAGGAGAAGTCAAGTTGACTATACAAAAAAGCGACTTGGAGGCTTTCAGCGATTAGTAATGCTCTCATTCTTTTCAAAGTCAACTGAAATGCATTTCCGCCAGGAAGGGATCTAAGCCATTGTTATCAGAACGGTAGAGTCTTCCTCTTAAGGTTGAGCTAAAGGCTTTTAGATAAGAGGTGAAGGTGCAACACCTAGCTGCTCAATCAAAACCGACAATAGATGTGATGGATAGAGGAATGGCTAAACGGACCAACCATAAGAGGCGGTTGCCTAAAAGCTAGGGATCGTGTGGCCTATTTCTTCCACTGCTAGGTTGGGTGATCGATCCTGTTGTGAATTGGCTCTGACTCTTATCTAGTGCGTGCGCCTAGGACTAATTCCACTCACGGCATTAGAGGTCTTACCCGCTACCTTTTCAAAAGACTTTTTGCTATCACACCCGTCAATCTCCGATGAATCCAGTCAGGGGGTATAATCCCCTGCTTGTATGGAGGGCATCGAATCCGCTTTTACAGAATCCGCGAAAAAGATGAAGTCTTTCGCGAGGACGAGGTCGCCTTGGACTATCTCTTAGTTCACTCCTACCAGACTAAACGATCGCACACAATGACCAGGCTATAACCAAAATAGGTGTAAACGAAAGCAGTGCTTTGCTCAATCCCAGGGCGACAATCAATGGATTTCGCTTCTGAAAAGGACATCAGCTCTGAAAGAGCCGACCCGGCTGCCGCGTAAACTACCAAGAGAAAAAAAACCTAAGAACGAGCCCAGTAGTGGAAGGCTCGCTTAAGGCGCCTTCAGCCTTATCACCAAGTCAATAGGAACTCTCTTATCGCAAAACTCGTTGAGCAAATTCGGAATGGGACCAAAAAAGTCCGAACGAAGCGACCGACTTTTCTTGCTTTTTTTCTGTTAGAAAGTGTGAAAGCCTACTGCAAGGGGGGATGACAAGGTTGATAGGAACGTCCTGGAAGAATTCAAACGAAGGGGCCCCCCACGAACCATCTCACCCATGATCTTGACAGCCAAGTCACAGAAATCATTGAATTGCAGGAGCGCAGTCTAGTTTTCTTCGAAGCTCCCATTCTATAAAGCAGGGAAGAACTAAGGCATTGAAATCCCCTCTTCATCGGGTCAGGCTGAAAAGGCCTCGTTCTTCCTTCCTGGAAAAAAAAAGAGTGTACTGTCCCATTCTCCCCTTTCGGATGCCTCAGCTGCTTTGTATGATTCATATGAAGCAATCGGATCCAGATTCCTCTACTTCTACGGGGGATTTAGATGTGGATTCTGAGGCTAATGCTGCTTCATACCTTACCCGCTTCGTTGCCTTTGTTCGGATCCACGGAACTACCAAGGAAGAAAAGGGGATTCCGATTAAGCGGGGGAAGGAAAGGGCCATCAAATTGATTCATTGATTATGTATCCCCGGCTAAACCTAGGCTTTCACTCGAGAGGAAGAAGAATAGCTCAAGGCCAATCTCTTCTTCTTCTACGTTTAATGAAAAGGGGCCAACTCTTCCTTTCAGTTCTCACCTATCTATCGCTTTGGGATTTCAAAGGCAAAGAAGGCTGGAAATATGCGACCAATTGCCCAGCCACATAAAGAAGTGCGAATCGTCATAGTCTGACTATCTTGCTGAAGATTCTCTCTTTTTTAGGACATCGTCAAAGAAATCATGGCTTTCGAAAAAGAAGAGGACCAAAAAGCCTTTGACCACGATCATCGGCCCGAAGACTTTCGCATTCAAGGAAAGGGAAAAGAGATTCATAATCAAGGCGGAGTAATTGATAAGAAAGATCACACTCTCCTAAATGCCTGTCTGCGATTGCATATGGGAAAGAAGAAGGAAGCCTTCTGTGATCTGATAGCTTCTTTCGTAAGGAAAGATATACGAGATAAGGAAGATAAGAAGGATTTCAGACAATGGCCATCCCAGGGGCGAGCGCGCTTTCACCCGTCCTTTAGAACAATATCTAAATCTATTGGCTTTTCTTTTCAAGGAAATAGATCTTGGATATGTGCGCTAGGCTGATGACATGGTAGTCGATATAAAGATATAGAGACTGATCACTATCTGAATAACTAAAGAAATACCAGCTAAGTAAGCTCAGTCCCACCAATCACTCTGATTGCGAGGTGAGGTATTTTCTAATCCATCAAATTCGGATTCAGGATAGAAGATATAGGTTGCTAAAGAAAGGAGTAGATAAATCCCGAAAGAAAGAAGAGAAAGAACTGGGAGTTGGCGCCTACATAACTGCTTGCTTGCTTACCAAGCCATCCTGGCCCTCCAGTTCGATTATGATTCTTGACTTGACTTATTATAAAAAGAAAGAACTATCAAAATGAAAGACAATCGATTATCTACCCAAGAAGATATAGAGTCCCACATACGAGAAAAGGTCACAAATAGAGTTGAACCAAGTAAGATTGCAAAGGCATAATGATAGTAGGGTCGGGATATCCCCGCCCTCCGAACCGGACGTGAGGGTCTCCCCTCATCCGGCTCTCTGCAGGGGCCACTCACTGCTTCCCCTAATATCCTCCCTTTACCACAGAATGGGGGTTTACAGGAGATCCCAGAGGCTCGCTCGGAAGGGCTGCTATACCATACCTTTTGACTTCACTCTAGTCTAATAGTCACTAGACTGACTATAGTAGTCCGTCCGGCTGCTCTTGCTGAAATCATTACTCTTCATTCTCCCG